TGACAATTCCAAAAAAACTGTTCATAGTATGATAATACTATGATGATGATTATCATAGTATGATGATGGTCGGGTGGATATGCCCCTATCGTCTAGTGGTTCAGGACATCTCTCTTTCAAGGAGGCAGCGGGGATTCGACTTCCCCTGGGGGTAGAGAGGAAGTTGATCGTAGATTATCAATAAATCTAAAATTAATTCTTCCTGGGTCGATGCCCGAGCGGTTAATGGGGACGGACTGTAAATTCGTTGATGATATGTCTACGCTGGTTCAAATCCAGCTCGGCCCAATAATTCGTTGCTCCATGAATATGAAATAACCAATTTGTCCTCCAGAAACAGAAATGCCTGACCCGTAGAAATGAAGAGAAAGAGTCAATTTTTTCTCTATCCATGTTTTTCTCATTCGTTCTGATTTTTCTAACGATCTAGATTAATGATACTTAATCTTAATTAAGTATCATGAAAATAAAAATAGTTCTTTTTCTCATTGAGAAATTGATTATCTATTTTTTTGGCAATAAAATAACCACTCGTTACTAGTAATCCGTGTCGCTCTCACTATATTCCATATCCATGTGGATATTCAGTATATCATTCGTGTTTCTGTTACAACACAACGAATAGAATGTTCTTATCAAACTAGTAAGAATATGTATGCCATACACCTTGCTGGGATTGTAGTTCAATCGGTCAGAGCACCGCCCTGTCAAGGCGGAAGCTACGGGTTCGAGCCCCGTCAGTCCCGAACTAGGATCCGATAAATTTATCAATTCATCTCCCCATTTTCTGTGAAAGGGGGGACAGGTAGCAAGATCTAATCCCCAGCGGGGATCCTTATTTCTTTTGTTTTTCGTTTCGCATTTATCATCAGACAAGTACGGGAATTTCAATTTCTTTCACTAATACCGATTGATAAGGGGAGACATATGTAAGTTGGTACAATCGGTGGCATTACTATATTCAGTATTTTAATAGATACCATACTCGTCTGACTTTCTTTTTCAATTGTTCTTGAACAATGAAATGGAATAGAGTTCCCCTATTTTTACCGGGAGTACATACACAAATTGTATTCGTTTATTGTACGATACACAATGAACTTAACATAATTACCTCGACCTTGTTTGTGTATCCTCAATGACTAATTGGAAACAATCTATCTATTCTCATGCAAATTGCACACTGAATTTTTGATGTATGCGTTCTAGTCTCAATCCAAGAAAGAAGAAGAGATACTATACTAATAAAATAAAAGACCAAGCAACGCCCCTTTTTAGTAAATTTGTTGGAATATTAGATCCTTTCTACTTAACACCCGTCCTTTTTTCCATCTCACTTCTACTGTTTGGATCTGTGTGACCCATAGAATACCGGTCATATAATATCTCATAATTGTATGTATAAGTATAAGGAAAGAGAGTTGTATAAGGAAGACAAAGACAGTAGGTTATGGAAAAGAAAAAAGTGGAAAAAGGGATGAAAAATTCAATGGAATTCCTGATCCAATAAAGAATCCCATTTCGGATTTAGTATGGATAAAATAAAAGATTTTCTTATGTTATACTATTCAATTCTCGACGATGAATCGATTTGATAGATCAGATATTGTTATTCATAATATTGATCCGATTCAGTATCATCAGAATTCAATTCATCCCATTGAATTGACAGGAGTAAAATTTCTTATCTCTATGGGATTAGATCCCGAGTTATTGCGAAGTAAAAAAAACAATGAGATTATGGAAGTCAATATTCTCGCATTTATTGCTACTGCACTGTTCATTCTAGTTCCTACTGCTTTTTTACTTATCATCTACGTAAAAACAGTCAGTCAAAATGATTAATTTAACTGAAACTTGGTTGGATTATTAGTTCTTATCAATGATTGAAGAAATAAAAGAAAGGGATTAAAACTCCAAGTTTTAAATGAAACGATTTGGCTGGAATCATAAGTATCTGAGATAGTGTGGTAGAAAGAACTATATTATATATAGTTCTTTCTACCACACTAGATAGTATTGTATATTTTTATCATATAAATTTATTATCATATAAATAGTATGATCATATAAATTTTATCATATAAAGTTGTATACAGATATGGTTTTATATAGATATAGATCAATTTACAATATGTACATGTATTAGATGTACATCTAATACATATACATCGAAATAGCAGTCTAATTCTATTTCTTTTTTTTTTTTTTAGTTTCGCAAAACGATCAATTAAACGATTGATACAATTCGATCACTCAATCGATTATTCAATTAGTAGTACCCCTAGAGTCCACTTCTTCCCCATACTACGAGTGAGAGGGAAAATGTAAAGACTACCATTAAAGCAGCCCAAGTGAGACTTACTATATCCATGTGAATTATGTCTCCTATCTCTATGAAGGAATTATTTCATTATTGATTATTGATCAATAATCATAGTGGAATCAATGGTGCAGAGTCAAAAGAAAATAGTATTCTGACTTAAGGCTATTGATGAACTAATCCAATGAATCTACTCGTAACAAGTTCCTATATTAGAAAATTTCTGGTAGAATCGGGAAGCATTAAGCACAAATACGATACACACACCTTTTATTTGGAAATAGCAAAGGAATGCTCCTAATGGAGCATGTAGAAATAGTAAGACCTATTGTTTGTTACCTTTCTTTCATAAGCAAAAGACGTCAAAATATACCATCAAGATAGATAACCATCTATCAGATACCTCTATTTTATTTGATCTAAGGCTTACGTCTTTCTTTCTGTGAAAGAATGGAATGGTAAGACACCACCACCATTATTACATACATTCTTTTTTTTGTAATCCCCTACACGGGCAAAGAATTTTTTTTTTCTTTCTTTTTACTCTATAAATAAGAGCCGCCCAACCATGTTGATTGAATGTTTGAGTACTCAAAGCCTCTCGTGAGTCTGGATACAAAGTATCTTCAGTCCTTTCCACAACTTCTAAATTGATTTCCCATCCATCAGCCTATTCTATTCAATCTAATTCCAGACAGAGTCAGTAGACACTATTTTAGTATTTAGTATAGGTAGTGTAAGATAATTAGGAAGTCTTGATAGTCTTTCGTATAATCTCTTCTTCAATCCTAGGAGCAAAAATGGAGTGTCCTTTAGGAACCTTTGGATACTAAGATTTCCGACCTCTTACTTTCGTAGTTCTGAATCCCAGAATTGACTCTCACTATTTATTTGATTTATTTGATTCAATTGATATCATAAATCAAATAAATGTCCGAATCAATCATTAATAAGTAAGGGTTACTTCATACCTATTGGTACCGGTTTGGACCGGTACCCAGAATCCAGATTTTGAGAAAAAAAAATTTACAGTTTTTTTATAGAATTATGGATTCTAAAAATCAAGTATCGACACGACAGGCCTAGTCGTTTGCCTCTGCTTCTTGCGGGGCAAGAATTTGTCGAGTTAGATCAGCAGAATAAGAAATTTCAAGTCTTTTGTTGATCAGGCGACACCCGGATTTGAACTGGGGATAAAGGATTTGCAGTCCCCCGCCTTACCACTTGGCCATGCCGCCAAATCTGATCCAAAATGGACAATATTTTTATCCATCCATATTCTATTACTAATTTTTTTATCTTGAATCCCATTGTACTTATCCCTTTTCAAAAATTAATCCCTATTTTTTATTGGATCCAGTTTAGATTATTCTCTTCGATTGATTGTATCTCAAAAGACACACTGCTTAAAAACTTCCCTTCTCCTTCTATTGAAAAGAGAAAAAATAGATTTCCGGTCACAGACCGAAAAATTCAGGGAAAATTGGAACCATTAACTATTTTTACTTTAGAATTAGTGAACGGTTCTTAAATTTGTATCTCAAATTGTGTTTCTTTAATGGTATAACAAAATCAAATTGATTTACGACTAATCAGTATCAATTATTTTCAATAATCAATCCTTTTCAATTTCAATTATAACAAAATATATGTGTATATGTAAACCCCAGAACAGAAATTGTTACACAGATACCGAATTTGGTCTTTCTCTTATGTACATATCCCTATAGAGAATTATCATGCTTGAATTTTTCATTGAATATTTTGAATAGAAAATAGGAATTATGATATAGTGCGACCTGACTTCTGTTGCCACAAGTAAAATTACGATAAAAGATGCGATATGCAGATAGGTATATCGGCATGTACTTAATAAATACTACTCCTATTACTATTACGTTACGCAATTCAATCGTATTCTATCTATAAATTCTACTACCAAAAAGAATCCACGAATTCTTTTTTGAACATTAAAGTGTGCTAAAAAAAGGAAATTCTATACTGCTCCTGATTATTCTGTCTTTATCTCATTCATAAAGAGCAGATTTAATCCTGAATCCATTTATTTTTTTGGTACCCAATCTGATCGTAATATCATAATAATAGGTAGAAATTGGATCAATTTTTATATTCTATACAAGACTCCATAAGTGGAAGTGATAGAATCCTTTTTCCAGGAATGTTTTATCAATTCATTTCCATTTGTACTTGTCGCAAATTCGAACTTGCGTCAAAAATGCTCTTCATTCCTCCGTCTCGTTTCTGTTCATACGTATGAAATACATTACATATATGGAGTTGGCTGAAATTTCATGTGATTCAGTAAACAGAATATACATTCCATCATTGCTAGATCGATCCGTATGGTTCGATGAATAGTGAGTCAATAATGGGATTTTTTCGATAAACAGGAAACTTAAGATTAAGATGCTCCGGAATGGAAATGAGGGAATGTCCACAATACCTGGATTTAGTCAGATTCAATTTGAGGGATTTTGTAGATTCATTAATCAGGGCTTGACGGAAGAATTTCATAAATTTCCAAAAATTGAAGATCAAGAAATTGAATTTAAATTATTTGTGGAAACATATAAATTGGTAGAACCCTTGATAAAAGAAAGAGATGCTGTGTATGAATCACTCACATATTCTTCTGAATTATATGTACCCGCGGGAC